ATCTAAGACCCATTTGCTATTATTTATCTTGATATGTTTGTAGGATAGAATCCAAATCTATCGTAAGGTCCCCAATTAGACAATGGAATTCTGTCTGCTATATATTCTTTTTTATTATTATTATAAAGTGCTTCTGAATTGATCTTATCTTTTAAAAATTTTAAATTTTTTGTTGAGTAATAACTTAACCTTTGAATAAAAAGTTTCTTGTAGAAATCTCAATAAATATTTCAACCTAGCATTTTTGATTACGAAAAAAATTATACATTGCGTTAGTTCACGAAACATTACAAGAATTCTATCTCTCTAAAAAAGAAAAAAGACCTTTTAGTAGTGCAATTAAATTCTTTCGATTTTATTTTTTCGTTCCTATTCTCCTTTCTCAGAAAAAGGGACTTTAAACAAAGCAAAGTAAAGGATTACTTCGTTGTTGATAGTTATTTACTTAATCGGTGGATAGGAACATACTCTGGATCGGAATCTTGGAGAGTACTCCTTCATTATTTCTACCAACAGAAAGCCCCAATTAGAATCCCTTTTATGCTATGCAGTATGCACAGAAAAATTCTGTTGAATAACTTACATAATCTCTATTACGAATCCTTTGTGTACCTTGGTGTTCCTAACTATCCACTCTTTTTGGTCAAAAAGACCCCGTTCGTTAGGGTAATACATGTATGTTAATAGCTAGTAAAATCCCTAGACAGTTGCTCCTTTTGAACCCGCTTCAAGTCATAATGATTAATCACTCAATCTTGGGGTAAATAGTATATAATGCTTATGTTTACTTTCACTTAACTCTTGTACATAGGAAATGAGGCTGAATCTTTTTACTGCAAAATAAGAAGCTGTTTTTTTCACTCATATAACTATCTGGTTTAGTTCATCAACCCGAATGATGAATAAAAAATAAAAATATATATATTCAACTCATGAAATTTCCTTACTAGAAAGAAAATAAATAGAGGAAATTTTATGTCTTAACGAATCACACGTAGAGATATTGATAACACACATAGAGTTAATGGTATTTCATAACTAATTGATTGAGCAGCAGCCCGTAAACCACCTAAAAAGGAATATTTATTATTTGATCCATAACCTGACATAAGAAGGCCCACGGGAGCAATACTTGAAATGGCAATCCATAAAAAAACACCAATACTGAAATCGGCTAGAACAAGGTGATAGCCAAAAGGAATTACTAAATAACTTAGTAGAATTGATGTGACTGCTATGGATGGTCCGATACTGAATAAACGAGTATCTCCTCTTGATGGAAGAAGATTCTCTTTGAAAAGTAATTTTGTACCATCTGCTAAAGCTTGAAGAATTCCCAAAGGCCCGGCATATTCAGGGCCAATACGTTGTTGTATCCCCGCAGATATTTCTCTTTCTAACCAAACAATCACTAGTACACCTATTGTGATTCCTAATACAGGAGTAAAAATAGGGATAAGCATCCATATGATCTCATATACCTCTTTTAAGGATTCCAATTTAAAAAAAGAATTGATAGCTTGTACTTCTGTTGTATATATTATCATTTTAACGATCAACTTCTCCCATAATGATATCTATGCTACCTAGTATTGTCATAATATCAGCCAATTTCATTCTTTTAACTAATTGAGGAAGGATTTGCAAATTGATAAAACCCGGCGGTCTAATTTTCCATCTCCAAGGAAAAACACCCTTATCTCCTATCAGAAAAATTCCCAATTCTCCTTTTGGGGCTTCGACTCTCACATAAAGTTCTTGCTTTGACAATTCAAAAGTAGGAGAGGGTTTTTTACTGATAAATCGATAGTCAAAATCATTCCATTCGGGATCCCCTACTTTATCAAAGCGCCGGATTTCTAAATTCTCATAGGGCCCCCCCGGAATTCCTTCTAAAGCCTGTTGAATAATTTTTATTGATTCTGTCATTTCACTGATTCGTACTAAATAACGAGCTAATGAATCTCCTTCTTTTTGCCATTGAACTCCCCAATCAAATTCATCGTAAGACTCATAATGATCAACCTTCCGAAGATCCCATTGTATTCCGGAAGCTCGTAGCATTGGTCCTGATAAACCCCAATTTATTGCCTCCTCTCCGCCAATAATGCCTACTCCCTCAACTCGCTCTAAAAAAATGGGATTGCGTGTAATAAGCCTTTGATATTCAGTAACTCTTGTTAAAAAATAGTCACAAAAATCCAAACATTTATCTATCCAGCCATGAGGTAAATCAGCAGCGACTCCTCCGATACGAAAATAATTATGCATCATTCGCATACCGGTGGCAGCTTCGAATAGGTCATATATCAATTCTCTTTCTCGAAAAATATAGAAGAAGGGGGTCTGTGCGCCAATATCTGCCATAAAAGGGCCAAGCCATAACAAATGCGAAGCTATACGACTTAACTCTAACATAATGACTCTGATATAGCTGGCCCTTTTAGGCACTTGAATATTGCCTAACTGCTCTGGTGCATTTACAGTTATTGCTTCGGTGAACATAGTAGCTAAATAATCCCAACGTGTTACATAAGGTAAATATTGTATAATTGTTCGGTTTTCCGCAATTTTTTCCATCCCTCTATGTAAATAACCCAATATCGGTTCACAGTCAATAACATCTTCACCATCTAGAGTAACAATGAGTCGAAGAACACCGTGCATTGATGGGTGCTGAGGACCCATATTGACTATCATAAGGTCATTTCGTGTAGCTGGTGCAGTCATAGGTTTTTTCCCGATTCATTCTTCCATGAATTACTGAAAGCGAAAAGAAGTTCATCAAAATTTAAGCGAAAATTCAAAACGACTCTTCAAATTAATGATTTTTTGTTTCTCGAATCTCCAACCGGCCGATTAATTCTTTATAACGTACTCTATTTTTTTTTGACAAATAGGCGAGCAGTCGTTGACGTTTTCCTAGAATTTTACGCAGACCTCTCTGAGATAAATAGTCTTTTTTGTGCAATTCCAAATGTGAAGTAAGTCTCCGTATCCTATTGGTGAAACTCACTACTTGAAATTCAACAGACCCCTTGTTGTCTTCGTTTTCCTCTTTCAAAATAATTACACTGAATGGATTTTTTATCATAAAAAAAGCTCCTCCTACCCTTTAATTTACATATACATATTTGATTTTATCGATCAGTAATAATAATATCAGTCATTTTAATGTAGTATTTAGTATATACAAGAATTTTAATTTATTTATGGACTTCCGATTTTATTAATCAAAATTTTCATTTGATTTGGACAGGGATAAAAAAGGGGATGGTACATTTTTACACTCACAACGTCAAATAATTTAGACCTCTATTTTAATTAGGAAGATTCCGTAGATTCGTTTATTTTTTTATTTTATAGATTTTATCCAAACAAATTGATACGTCATTGACTTAGTATTTTAGTATTAAATAAAATATCGATCTATATTAGACTGGGACGTAAGACAGGGCATATGTGCATCTGTTTGCTTTTCTATATGGTACAGAATATATAGGAAAAATGTACCATCAACCTATTTTTAATTGTGGATATATTCTTAACATACTAAAACGGCTTCCATTATTGGTATTAAACCAATATCGATTCATACAAGCTAAGTCTTCTAATCGATAATTAGGCCAAAGAAATAACTTTAATTTAATTAATTCGTTTTTATCTCTATCAAGATGTTTACTTTGATCCAAAAAAGGATTCCCACCTTTTATGTTCTTCTTGTTACAAAATACTGGATTTCTATCCACACTATTTATATTCTTTGAATTGAAAGAAATTAGAATTCTCAATTCTCTACGACGTCTAGACGATAAAATCTTTTCAGGAACAATAAAATCATAATGTTTTTTGTCTATCTTTCGAATTAGTCTTTGATATCTTGGGATAGATTCATCCAATTTATTTTTATCAATATATCTTTCTTCTCGATATCTTTGAGGAGTTTGGTACTTACTCTTATGAACCAACGAGATACCTATGGTTTGATACATAATAAAGTATCCGTCGTTTTTTACAGACAAACGAATGGGCTCGATAAAAAATATCCCCCTTTTATTCAATTCTATAGGAGTCAATTTTTTCCGAATCACCATTATATCCAGATTTATTTCTTTCCTTTGAATAGACGATATAGTAGTATCTCTTGTATTTCTCAGTCCAAGCAAGTAACAATATATCTTGATATTATCGATCATTCTTTCAGTTAAATTCGGAATTAAACCATCGTCTATTATCCATTGAAAAAGCAAATAGTGTTTCCGTAAAAAAATCATTTCTGGTCTCATCTTATTCCGGATCTTGTATTGTTTTTTCATTTTACCTTGGTTTTGTGCATATGATCTAAGGCCTCTTCGGCCTGCGGGTTCTTTTTCTTCTTTATTTCGATTCATTAATTCATAATATCTTTTTTCATTCGATAGTCTAAAAAAATTCCATTTTTGCTTTTCATTGATGTTTTTATTAAAAAGAAGTAATTTGCTTGGTATAATCCATGGTTTTATTTTGTATACATTATAAAGTGGCACAAATTCTGGGAAGAACGGAAGTTTCAGATTCGTCGATATTGGGTTTAGGATTTCTTCATTCATTTCCATCCAATCAAAAAAAGGTTTCTTGTCATTGATCGTATTTTTTTCTAAATCTTGATGAATCGTCAGATAAAAAAGATAGTTTTTATCCATTTTATCAATTTTTTGGTAATTCTTACTTCCAATCTTAGTATTTATATTACTGTTATAATTCATTTTGGTCCAGGCCTTAATATCTATTTTTTGTCTTAGAAAAAAATTGATAATTGTCCAATCAAAATATTTTCTATCTGGATTTTTTTGCATATACATAATATCACCCCTTTCTAGATAATTATTGATAGGAATTTCCTCCAGGCTTTCAAATAAATTTTGTTTATAATTGTTGTAATTAAAAGTAATCTTTTGGTTGTTATTTAATTCTGATGGTGATCCATAAATAATATATGAGGACTTCTTCATTTCAGAATTAATAGATTTATATGATAAAAGATCATATATATAGTATTTTTGAAAATTATATTTTTGGTTTGGTAATGGATATACTTTAAAATCCTTTTGTTTTTTGTGATAAAGTAATCGGTCTTTTTCATACGAATTACATTTTGTTAAATCTTTATTTTGGGTCATACCACCTTCAGTGATTGTAGTTCGCCATTTTTGTGGTATTAATCCAGACCATCTAATCTGAGATAAATTGTATTGATAATGACCTCTTAACCAGTTTTTCCATTGATTCATTTCAGAACTTGTAAGTTTTGTATGTCTTAATTCGGAATGAAATATTCCTTGTGTTACAAAAGAATTTTTTATTGCAGTCTTAAGAAAAAAGGGGGTTCCATGATAGTCAAGAATAGATCTTAGCTTATACAAATTAATAACTCGGGTTTGTGATAATTTATAAAATACATATGCTTGTGATAATGAGGATAAGTTAAAAAAAAGATGTGAATTCTTCTTACTATTCTTAATATTGTAAAGTGCACTTTTTAGAGTCGAAATAAAGTTAATTTCTTTTTTGTTTGTTTTATTATTGTAAATGTATTTATCAAAACAAAAATTTCTCGATTCAAGAACGAGTTGTGTAGTAATTCTGGCAATATGAATGATACATAGAAAGATATCAATGTATATTCTTTTAATGAAAATTTTTATAAAAAAATATAATTTATAGATTAATCGAGTGCTTCTTCTTTTTATTTTTAATATTTGCCAACCATTTTTTGATGATTTTACTTTTCCATTATAACTTGTTTTGTTAGGACTACTTTTTTTCTTGGCGTTACTGTTTTTTTCTTTTGTAAGACTCTTTGTTTTCTTTGTGATTATGTTTGTTCTATCCGACAGATTTTTCATTTTTTTTTCTCTCAGTGAATAATTTGTATTATCTGTAGATTTTCTAAACGAGTCGTGAATTATCTGATTCCTGATTATATAATCTTTTTTTTGGTTAGTTTCGCCGGATTCATACACTTTTCTCAATATAAAAAATTGAGTTGGCTGTACTTTTAAGAGTTCTTTTTTTATTCTTTTTATAAACATAAATAAAACGTTTTTGATAACCTCCCCTTTTGGTTCTTTTGAGTCTTGTAGAAAATTTTTTGTTCTTTCTTTTAAAACCCCTAGAACTTGAAAATGATTATTTTTTGTTTTGCGCATTTTTTTTTTTAGTTCTTTAAAAATAGGCTTAAAAAAGGAAGGTTTTTGGGGGACAGAACCAAAGGGAAGGTTCGTTTGTGTTCCCCAAGCCGTTAAAAAGCAAAACTTCTGTTGTTCTTTCTTTAGATCTTTATAAGAAGAAAAAGAGGGCCTCAACTTAGATCTGTGCCAAGGTTTCAAATAGAAAGGAAATACTATTTTTATCTGAATACCATCTTTAAACCAATTTATGGGAAGTTCGAGTTCTGATAATTGAACACCATTATAGGTACATAGAATATGCTTTTCTCTATTCCACTCATCGAAATCCTCAGTCCACTCGGGAGGTTGGGATAATAATATACGCCCAATATTTTTAACTATTATCAATGAAGGTAATAAAATATATTTTCTAAAAATAGATTGAATTATTAAAATTAAACTTCTTGTTGCTTGTGGATATGGAATGAAATCCCAGGTTTCCGCAATTTTTATCCACGTTTTTTCCTTTTTTTTGTTCTCTTCTTCTTCCTTTTGTTTTTTTTTTTGTTCTTCTGTATAATCTTTAAATTCTGTTCCTTTACCCATCCAATGTCTAAAAATAAATTTCATCTGTTCAGGTATATTAAAAGAAAAAAGGGGGGATTTTTTTATTCTGTCCAAAAAAAGAGGGGAATGCACATTTGCTTGAAACAATTTCGAAATGACAGTTTTACGTCTTTGAGCACGCATAGAACCTTTTATGAATTCTCGACGAAAATCTGATTCTTCCGAATATTCTCTAATAGACACCCAGTTTTTGACACTTGCTTTGCGACTACGTTTAGTAGGCCTATAAATTATTACACGATCCCTTTTTCTTGAACGTATCTGATAATCCAATGGTAGGCCTTCGTGAGCTGCGCCCGACTGGAATTCCAACTCGGTAATAAGTTTGTATGACCATCGAGGGACTTTTTTACTGATTTCTTTTATTACAAATTTTTGTTTTGTTTTTTGACCATTAGGGCTAGTTAGAATTGTATTCAATAAAAATTTGTAAAATTTGGCTCTTTTTTCTGAACCAATCCTTCCTTGTTCTTTTTCTGAAAATAAAGAGAGGCCCTTCCAATTTAAACTCGATCCCGATTCTCTATCAAATTTACTGATTAAAGTAAATAAATGACGATTTTCCGTTGAAAAAGTTTTTTTATCAAATCGGTCTATTTTCTGTTCAAACTCTTGGTAATCAGTATCAGGAAGAAGGATACTATGAATCTTATTAATTTCCATTGTCTCTATGAAATTTTCTAACGAAATTTTATTTATGATTGAAGGTGAAATTTTGTTTTTG